CATTGTTGTACGTAGAACAGATTGTGGCACCATCCAAGGAATTTCTGTGAGTTCTCGAAATGGGCTGATGCCAGAAAAAATTTTTATCCAAACATTAATGGGTCGGGTATTAGCAGACGATATATATATAGGCCCGCGATGCGTTGGCATTCAAAACCAAGATATTGGTATTGGACTTATCAATCGCTTTATAACCTTTCAAACACAACCAATATCTATTCGGACCCCCTTTACTTGTAGGAGTACATCTTGGATCTGCCGATTATGTTATGGACGAAGTCCTACTCATGGCGATCTGGTCGAATTGGGAGAAGCTGTAGGTATTATTGCAGGTCAATCTATTGGGGAACCGGGCACTCAACTAACATTAAGAACTTTTCATACTGGCGGAGTATTCACAGGGGGTACTGCAGAACATATACGAGCTCCATCTAATGGAAAAATAAAATTCAATGAGAATTTGGTTCATCCCACACGTACGCGTCATGGATATCCTGCCTTTTTATGTTATATAGACTTGTCTGTAACTATTGAGAGTGAGGATATTTTACATAAGGTTACTATTCCACCAAAAAGTTTTCTTTTAGTTCAAAATGATCAATATGTAGAATCAGAACAAGTGATCGCTGAGATTCGTGCGGGAACATACACTTTCAATTTTAAAGAAAGGGTTCGAAAACATATTTATTCTGACTCAGAGGGAGAAATGCATTGGAGTACCGATGTGTACCATGCACCCGAATTTACATATAGTAATGTCCATCTTTTACCAAAAACAAGTCATTTATGGGTATTATCGGGGGGTTGGTGTAGATCCCGTGTAGTTCCTTCACTCTATAAGGATCAAGATCAAATTAACGTTCATTCTCTTTCTCTTGAAGAAGGATCTATTTCTATCCTTTCAGTAAATAATGATCAAGTAAGACACAAGTTTTTTAGTTCGAATTTTTTTGGTAAAAAAGAAAGCGGAATTCCTAATTATTCAGAACTTAATCGAATCGTATGTACGGGTTATTGTAATCTCATATATCCTTTCATTTTCCAAGGGAATTGTGATTTATTGGCAAAGAAGCGAAGAAATAGATTCATCATTCAATTTGAATCACTTCAAGAACGAGAAAAAGAATTACTGCCCCGTTCTAGCATTTCGATTGAAATACCCATAAATGGTCTTTTTCGTAGAAATTGTATTCTTGCTTATTTTGATGATCCTCAATATAGAAGAAATAGTTTAGGAATTACTAAATATGGGACTATAGGGGTGCATTCAATCCTCAAAAAAGAAGATTTGATTGGAGTCAAAGAATTTAAGCCAAAATACCAAATGAAAGTAGATCCATTTTTTTTCATTCCCGAGGAAGTGCATATTTTACCTGAATCTTGTTCCATAATGGTACGGAACAATAGTCTCATTGGAGTAGATACACCAATCACTTTAAGTATAAGAAGCCGAGTAGGCGGATTGGTACGAGTCGAGAAAAAAAAAAAAAAGATTGAACTTAAAATATTTTCTGGAAATATACATTTTCCTGGAGAGATGGATAAGATATCCCGACAAAGTGGTATCTTGATACCACCTGAAAGGGTAAAAAAAAATTCTAAGAAATTCAAAAAATTGAAAAATTGGATTTATGTACAATGGATCACACCTACCAAAAAAAAGTATTTTGTTTTGGTTCGACCTGTAATCATATATGAAATAGCAGATGGTATAAATTTAGTAACACTTTTCCCACAGGATTCGTTGCAAGAAAGGGATAATCTGGAACTTAAAGTTGTCAATTATATCCTTTATGGAAATGGTAAACCAATTCGGGGAATTTCTGGGACAAGTATTCAATTAGTTCGGACTTGTTTAGTGTTGAATTGGGACCAAGACAAAAAAAGTGCTTCTATCAAAGAAGCCCTCGCTTTCTTTGTTGAAGTAAGGACAAATGGTCTGAGTTTGGTTCGAAATTTCCTAAGAATAGACTTAGTGAAATCCCATATTTCGTATATCAGAAAAAGGGAAGACCCCTCAGCTTCAGGATTGATCTTCAATAATGATTCTGATTACACCAATAGAAATCCATTGGATTCTCTTTATTTCAAGGCAAGGGTTCAACAATCCCTTAGTAAAAATCAAGGAACTATTCGTACGTTGTTAAATATAAATAGGAATAAAGAACGGCAATCTTTGATAATTTTGTCAGCATCTAATTGTTTTCAAATGGATCCATTCAATGATGGAAAATATTATAATGTGTATAATGTGATAAAAGAATCAATTAAAAAAGATTCTCTAATTTCAATTAGGAATTCATTAGGACCTTTAGGAGCAGTCCCTCAAATTTTAAATTTTTCTTGCTTTTCTCAGTTAGTAACTCATAATCAAATCTCGATAACGAATTATTTGGAACTTGACAATTTAAAAGAGACTTTTGAAGTATTTAACTATTATTTAATGGATGAAAACGAGAGGATTTTAAACTCTGATCCGTGTAGTAACATGGTTTTGAATACATTCAATTTGACTTGGTTTTTTCTCCATCCTAATTATTATCATAATTCTTGTGATGAAACACTCACAAGAATTAACCTTGGACAGTTTATTTGTGAAAATGTATGGATAGCCAAAAGCGGACCACACCTAAAATCGGGTCAAATTTTGATTGTTCAAGTTGATTCTGTAGTAATAAGATCCGCTAAGCCTTATTTGGCCACTTCAGGAGCAACTGTTCATCTCCATTATGGAGAAATCATTTATGAAGGGGATACGTTAGTTACGTTTATATATGAAAAATCAAGATCTGGTGATATAACGCAGGGTCTTCCAAAAGTAGAACAAGTGTTAGAAGTGCGTTCGATTGATTCCATATCGATAAGCCTAGAAAAGAGAGTTGAGGGTTGGAATGAGTGTATAACAAGAATTCTTGGAATTCCTTGGGGATTTTTAATTGGTGCTGAACTCACTATAATGCAAAGCCGTATTTCTTTAGTTAATAAGATCCAAAAGGTTTATCGATCCCAGGGGGTGGAGATCCATAATAGACATATAGAAATTATTGTACGTCAAATAACATCAAAAGTATTGGTTTCAGAAGACGGAATGTCTAATGTTTTTTTACCTGGAGAACTAATTGGAGTATTGCGAGCGGAACGAACGGGGCGTGCTTTGGAAGAACCGATCTATTACCGAGTTATATTATTGGGAATAACGAAAGCATCTCTAAATACGCAAAGTTTCATATCCGAAGCAAGTTTTCAAGAAACTACTCGAGTTTTGGCAAAAGCCGCTCTCCGCGGTCGTATAGATTGGCTGAAAGGTCTGAAAGAGAATGTTGTCTTAGGGGGGATGATACCCGTTGGTACCGGATTCAAAGGATTAGCCCATCGCTCGAGACAACATAATAACATTCCTTTGGAAATGAAAAAGAAGAATTTATTCGAGGGGGAAATGAGAGATATTTTGTTCCACTACAGAGAATTATTCGATTTTTGCATTTCAAAGAATTTAAATGGTATATCAGAACAATCATTTCTAGGATTTTTAAATTTCTAAGAGCGGATTCATCCTCTTACTTATCTGCAGTCATTTGATTTGGTAATAATAATATAGATACTAACGAATAGAAATAAATGAATAATGGCTTGGATCGTGTATCAACGGCCCATCCCCGGTAGAGGTAGAAGATAAGGTTTCATTGGAACAATTTTTTATTTCTATTTCAGGGTACCTCATCTCTTTTTTTTTTAAGAGAGGAAGTGTGGGGAGAAATGACAAGAAGATATTGGAACATCCATTTGGAAGAGATGATGGAAGCAGGTGTTCATTTTGGTCATGGTACTAGGAAATGGAATCCTAGAATGGCACCTTATATCTCATCAAAGCGTAGGGGTATTCATATTATAAATCTTACTCGAACTGCTCGTTTTTTATCAGAAGCTTGTGATTTAGTTTTTGATGCAGCAAGTAGGGGAAAACAATTCTTAATTGTTGGTACCAAAAATAAAGCAGCTGATTCAGTAGTACGGGCTGCAATAAGGGCCCGGTGCCACTATGTTAACAAAAAGTGGCTCGGTGGTATGTTGACGAATTGGTCCACTACAGAAACTAGACTTTATAAGTTCAGGGACTTGAGAACGCAACAAAAGACGGAGGGACTCAACCGTCTTCCGAAAAGAGATGCCGCTATGTTGAAGAGACAATTATCTCACTTACAAACATATCTGGGCGGGATTAAATATATGACAGGGTTACCCGATATTGTAATAATCGTTGATCAGCAAGAAGAATACAGGGCTCTTGAAGAATGTATCACTTTAGGAATTCCAACGATTTGTTTAATTGATACAAATTGTGACCCAGATCTCGCAGATATTTCGATTCCAGCAAATGATGACGCTATAGCTTCAATTCGATTAATTCTTAACAAATTAGTATTTGCAATTTGTGAGGGCCATTCAAGCTCTATACGAAATCCTTGATTTATAATAAGATAAATCTAATTTTGTAGGACTTCCTAGATTTATTGAATTGGTTACTATTCCTGAATCGCACAAAATAGATAAAAATAATTAGGGATATTGTAATAAGTTGGTATCAAAAAAATATACAACTCAAGGCAAGTCTAAAATAAAAAAAAAAGACGGTCGAATCAAAATAATTTTTTTTTAAGTTCTATTTCTTTCAGGGGGCAATATGAATGTTCTTTTATGTTCTATCAACACACTAAAGGGGTTATACGATATATCTGGTGTCGAGGTCGGCCAACATTTATATTGGCAAATAGCAGGTTTCCAAGTCCATGCCCAAGTACTTATTACTTCTTGGGTTGTAATTGCTATCTTATTAGGTTCATCTATTATAGCTGTTCGGAATCCACAAACCATTCCTACTGACGGTCAGAATTTTTTCGAATATGTCCTTGAATTCATTCGAGACGTGAGCAAAACTCAGATTGGAGAAGAATACGGTCAATGGGTTTCCTTTATTGGAACTATGTTTCTGTTTATTTTTGTTTCGAATTGGTCAGGGGCTCTTTTACCGTGGAAAATCATACAGTTACCTCATGGAGAGTTAGCCGCACCCACAAATGATATAAATACTACCGTTGCTTTAGCTTTACTCACATCAGTAGCATATTTTTATGCGGGTCTTACAAAAAAGGGATTAGGTTATTTCGGTAAATACATTCAACCAACTCCAATTCTTTTACCCATTAATATCTTAGAAGATTTCACAAAACCTTTATCACTTAGTTTTCGACTTTTCGGAAACATATTAGCTGATGAATTAGTAGTTGTTGTTCTTGTTTCTTTAGTACCTTCGGTAGTTCCTATCCCTGTTATGTTCCTTGGATTATTTACAAGTGGTATTCAAGCTCTTATTTTTGCAACTTTAGCGGCAGCTTATATAGGCGAATCTATGGAGGGTCATCATTGATTAGTTTTAGAAATAGTTTAGCTGAAGGCAATGTATACATGGCTCAAGATAATCTATTTAATTTAGGGAATAAAAATAGAAAAATTATATATATAAATAAGTTCATTTTATATATATAAATAAGTTTAAGGTAAAGTATAAATAAGGAAAATATATAAGATTACGATATTAGTAGGAAAAAAAGGAAAGGATTTACAAAAAAAGAGATGAAAAAAAAATGTATTTGTTAGGGGAGTGTGGAGTCCAATTAGACGTATTGAATCGAATTACTATAAGACAACACTTGTGTATGTTTCGAAGAATGATTCTCGAATCTGATTGACTCTAAAATACGAATAATAGGTTTACATTAGGTAAGAAACACATGTATATGTGATATTAGGTATTAACTAGTTATATATGAACTAAAGATATGCTCTACTACTGGTAATTTAGATATGGATTCTAGTTGAAGTCCTTCCGTTTCGTCTGTCGTTGTGAATTGACTATTGAATGAATCCCGAGATTAAATCAAGAAAAGAAAATGGAAGAATGGCAAGAGTATAGTATGGATTCACAAAAACTACGTGGATGGATAGCAACTAAAAAAAAAAGATATTCAAATAGTTCTGATGATTCAATCATATTATTACTTGAATTCGGAGTTTTTAGTTACTTCGACTGTATAAATCTTAGCCATGGAATAATAAGTTAGAATTCATTGGTTGATTGTATCATTAACCATTTCTTTATTTTGGTGTGAGGAACTTATCATGAATCCACTTATTTCTGCCGCTTCCGTTATTGCTGCTGGGTTGGCCGTAGGGCTTGCTTCTATTGGGCCTGGGATTGGTCAAGGTACTGCTGCAGGCCAAGCTGTAGAAGGGATTGCGAGACAACCTGAGGCGGAGGGAAAAATACGAGGGACTTTATTGCTTAGTCTGGCTTTTATGGAAGCTTTAACCATTTATGGATTGGTTGTAGCATTAGCACTTTTATTTGCAAATCCTTTTGTTTAATTTGAATCCTAAAAAAAAAATAAACACTATGTATTTTTTTTTTCTTTGAACTTTCTGTTTGTGCTTTTTCGAATTTTATGAACCTTTCACTCTTACAATTATTTATTCATTGGTACAATACCATATGTATGGGGAGGGGCTTATTTGTGGATGAGGAATTAGCATAGTAACTCTTTCCTCTTCTTAATTCAAGGTTCAATGGAACTCGTTTTAGAAATTGTTTCAACAAAGGAAAAGCAATTGACATCAAACTTGGTACCTAATTCGAATCTAATAAGTATCGTTCTTATTGTTTTTTGGAAATTGTCAATTGAAAAAGAAATCTATTGATTTATAAATCAATGGATTTCTTTTTCAATTCTATCTATCAATTTCAAAATTATAAAGAGGAAGTTAAAAAGAAACATATAAATAAATAAAAAATAGATAATTAATTTGATCTAGAAAAGGAGATAATATGAAAAATATAACCGATTCTTTCATTTCCTTGGGTTACTGGCCATCCGCGGGGAGTTTCGGATTTAATACCGATCTTTTAGCAACAAATCCAATAAATCTAAGTGTAGTGCTTGGTGTATTGATTTTTTTTGGAAAGGGAGTGTGTGCGAGTTGTTTATTTCAAGAATAGGTTGGATACAACCAACTGTACTTTTTTCGTTATAACTACGAAAAAAAAAGGGTGCATCATCTCGCGAATTACTTATGACTAAATAAAAAAAAATATTGAAGAACCATAGCATTTCGTCATTCATTGGTAAATCCACTTTGATCCTCTATGAACCAATAATGGAGGACTATTAACATGGTTAAAGCTAAACCGTTTGTTTCAAGTCCGGGCACAGGATGGTACGCTTTCTACTATTATGTATGTTAATATTTTACTACAGAATTTCTTTTTTCGATATATAACACTCATGTCGATAAAATGATTTGAACCTTTCATTTTTTTTTGATAATTTTATTGGAAAAAATGGCAAAAATGAGGATTCCACCCCCTTTTTTATACAATGCTGAATCGATGACCTACGTATAAAGTAATAAAAATTCTTTGGATTTGAAGAAACCAAAAAAGAAACA